ATCTTGATTTAGCTGCAAGGTTTTCAAAAATATGAAAAGAAAAAAGTGATAGATCAATTAACAACTTTCAATTGAAATTATTCTTTCAATTCATATTTTTGTATATCCTCCTCCTATTTTCCAAAAAGGAAAATTCAGGTAAGTGCTTTAGAAACATATGTATAGAAATACCACATTTCGTTTACCCTCTTCATGCTTACTATAACTAGTTATTTCGGTTTTTTACTAGTAGCTTTAACTATAACTTCAGCTTTATTTATTGGTCTGAGCAAGATACAGCTTATTTAAAATTTGTATTTTAAAGAAAGACTCCAGAAAGGAAACCTTTTCGTGAGATTCTGTGTATTCTATAGTTCTATATCACGTCCATTTTCAATTCTTGGTCGTTGAGATTCATGTCAATTCTGATTAATATTTAGGTATAGATATTTCCTCTGTTTTTTCTCCTTTTCAAAAAACTGAAATGATTGAAGTCTTTTTATTTGGAATCGTGTTAGGTCTAATTCCTATTACTTTAGCTGGATTATTCGTAACTGCATATTTACAATACAGACGAGGTGATCAGTTGGACCTTTGAGTAATTAGCATTTCTTTTTTTTTCCCTTTTAATCTCCAAAAGGTCAAGATCGATGCTATGCAAGTGATTGAAGCTATTTCAACCAAATTCGTCTACGAAGAAAAAATCACGCTCTGTAGGATTTGAACCTACGACATCGGGTTTTGGAGACCCACGTTCTACCGAACTGAACTAAGAGCGCTTTCTTATCAGAATAGAAAAGACTGTAAAGAAAAAAAGAACAGGATTCTGTTTCTAACCCCAATCCATTTGATTTTGAATGATTCCGTGCAATTAGAATCGATTGAGATCGATTCCTCGTTACTGCTCCTTTGAGCATGAGCAGTAATAGGTAGGGATGACAGGATTTGAACCCGTGACATTTTGTACCCAAAACAAACGCGCTACCAAGCTGCGCCACATCCCTTGAATTGTTCTATAGTGTCATTGTATAGAATTCCCGTCTTAGTTTCCACACGCCTATTTCCTCCATCGAGAAACACAACCCTTCTACCTATTTCGTCTTTTTTGTCCCATTTCACTTATAATAAAAAGAAAACCTTATGGATCGCTGTACATTTCAATTTGAATTAGGGATTGCATGTACAACTCGAATCTAAGTGGTCCTTAACAGCATATGCATCGTCTTTATGTAAATAAATAAAAAAGGAGGTTTTTCAATGCGAGATCTAAAAACATATCTCTCCGTGGCTCCAGTACTAAGTACGCTATGGTTCGGGGCTTTAGCAGGTCTATTGATAGAGATTAATCGTTTTTTTCCGGATGCGTTAACATTCCCCTTTTTTTCATTCTAGTTATTGCCATCTTATTGCCATCGGAAAGAATGAAGAAGATTAGAGATACAATCAAATATCTGTGACCAATCCCCCTCCCTTTTCTCTTTTTTCCCTTTTTGCTTATTTCTAGAATAAGGGACGAAAGAGAAAGTAGAAAAAGGAATTCAACGTTTGCAAGATTCGGATTCAAGTTCGAATGAAATGAATATTTAATATATTAATGGGGATAGAATAGGAAATGTGGTCTAGGGCAAGAATACAATGAAATACTTTTTCGGGGTAAACTAGAGTTTCGAAATCATTATCTTACTTATTCTTTTTATTTCTATATCTTTGCTTTGATTTCTTATTACTTTCTTTTTATTGATTTTGATCTTTTAGAGTTCGATTTCAAATTAGTAACTTCTATTTTTCCCTTCCTTTCTTTTTCTTCGTTTCGAATCAAAGTAGAAGAGCTGAGTAAATAAAAAAAAAGGGGGGGGGGGGGGGGATTCATGGCCAAGAGGAAAGATGCGCGAGTAACGGTGATTTTGGAATGTAACGGTTGTGTCCGAAAGGGTTTTAAGAAGGTATCAACAGGCATTTCCAGATATATTACTCAAAAGAACCGGCACAATACGCCTAGTCAATTAGAATTGAGAAAATTCTGTCCTTATTGTTACAAACATATGATTCATAGGGAAATAAAGAAATAAATAAAATCTTAGTCTTGAAATCTTAACCTTGAAAGAGGAAAAATAACATTATATAGAAATATAGAACAAACATAGAGCATATTAAAATCCAAATAGAACGTCAAAAAGAATCCTATTGTGGATTAAAATGACAATCAAAAAGTAGGATTTTCGGGATAAGAAATAAACTAAACAAACAAACCATGGATAAATCCAAGCGACCCTTTCTTAAATCCAAGCGGTCTTTTCGTAGACGTTTGCCCCCGATTCAATCGGGGGATCGAATTGATTATAGAAACATGAATTTAATTAGTCGATTTATTAGTGAGCAAGGAAAAATATTATCTAGACGAGTGAATAGATTGACCTTGAAACAACAACGATTAATTACTATTGCTATAAAACAAGCCCGTATTTTATCTTTGTTACCTTTTCTTAATAATGAGAAACAATTTGAAATAACCGCATCGACTGCTAGAACTGCCGGTCTTAGAACTAGAAATAAATAGGCTTATTCTTTGTTCAGTTGAATCAGAATTCCAACCCGAACTCAAACAAGAATTGGTTTTTTGTTCGACATAAATCCGAGAAGCCAGATTTTATTATCTGGTTGTCATAAGAAAAAAGATTTTTTATTGAATTTATAACGTGTTTATTCGTTTTGACGACTTTAGACTATTTTCTCGTATTAATTTCGACTCCATCTTCCCGGAGTTCATTCTCCGGGGAATTCGATTTAAATTATTCTGGTGTATTCTTTACAATCTACTTCTTTTCTGATTTCGGTAGAAATCATATAAAGACAATCTCTATTTGATATAGCTATTTGGGCTAGTATTTTACGATTAAGAAGCAACTGTCTCTTGTATAGATCATGTATGAATTTACTATAACTATAGGATACTCCTCTTTCTCGAATTACTGCGTTTATTCGAGTGATCCACAAACGACGAAAATTCCTTTTTTGCTTATCCCGATCCCGATGAGCCGAAACCAAAGCTCTTATTTTCTGTTGAGTAATAGTTCGAGTCAATCTTGAATGAGCCCCTCGAAAGCTTGAGGCAAATAAACGAATTTTTGTTCTACGTCTCCGGGCTATATATCCGCGTTTAATTCTGGTCATTGAATAAATAAAACTTTGACAAATAACTAATTGATTTCTTTTCTTTCAGTTATTATTTTCCGCGCCTTGATCTATTAATAACCAAACAGATTTTTCCAATGTATAAAATCAAAATTCCAAAGGCTTTGGCTCCTCTAACCTTCCTGACCACGATTTTTTAGCTATTTGACTGGGAAATACGAATGAAATTAGGAACTTTCCTTAAAAAAGAAGTCAAAAAATGGATAAAGAAATAGTGGGTTTCATCGTTTCTATGGTTACTTCTTAAACGGTGAGGTCTTCTCTATACACCGGAGCCCTTCCTTTATTTAATAAATTTTATTGGTAACTTGTATAGTTCAACCGCACTCTTTGGCTCTACCCATGAATTATCCAGTAACAGGTCTTTCACAACCAGACCCATCTATCCAGTAACGGTATTTAATTATGAGAGTTAGCTGGGATAGCTGACCCTTATAGTCCGTTCTTAACCGGGCCAAAACAGTATTTTGCTCTTTTTTTTTTGAATTTGAATAAGATTTCCTCCGCTTAATGGATAACCGTTTGCTATCAATGGAGAATTGCTTCTCGTCTGAAATCTGAAATTCAGGTGTTGGGTTTGCACCAACGGAAACCATAAACTTTAGACACAATAGAGGGATCAATTTGCTTATTTTTAGATAGTGAATGGGATTCCTTTATCCATTCTATGCTATTTATTAGTACTGATCATTCATACTGTAAATTGGTTTTCTTCCTTTTTTGCGCCAGCTCATCATTGAAACGAGTCGCACATACACCCGAGTACATGTTCCTCGACGCTGAGGACATCCCCTCAGAGCGGGGGATTTCGTGAGATTTCGAATCGGCTGTCTTGTATTTCTAATAAGTTGTTTAATAGTTGGCATGTTGTATCATATACATAATGGGCAGGTTTAGATTGATCCTAACCAGATGATTATGAATTCTTTATGATTATGAATTATTTCTAGTTAATAGAATAGTAAACTCGGAGATAAAATCTCAAATCACGGATTTTCAAAAAATCTTGTTATTGAACTGCTACAAGATCAATAATTCCATAAACTCGGGCTTCTGTTGCTGACATAAAAACGTCTCTTTCCATGTCTTCAGATACAACCCATAATGGTTTGCCCGTTCTTTGCACATAAACATCTGTGATGGTTTCGCGTAGTTTCAACAGTTCTTCCGCTTCCAGGATAAATTCTCCCGTTTGGGCCTCATAAAAAGAACTAGCAGGTTGATGGATCATTACCCTGATGATAGAAGGGTTGGCCATCTGGTGTGGTGAAACGAACAGAAAAGAAAGATAAAGAATAATAGTAAAAAAGATAGAACAGAACAACCGTACAGGCATCATCTTTTGTGCATTGCATACGGCTCTACAATCAAATTGACCCTTATCCACTTATCAAGAAAAAAGTGTATCAGCCCTAGATAATTAAATGATCAAAATGCCACCCTTACTTTCGGAGTGGTTAAAAATACTATGATGGCTCCGTTGCTTTCTATTTGAAATTTGAAAATGGATTCTTTTATCTTTTGATTCAGCAATCCCAAAGTTTCTTTTTAATCTAACCAATAACAAAAAGGGAAAAAGATTGTTTTTTTCGCACCCTTTTTTATAAAAATAAATATTGTTAAGAGCCCTTCGGTGTAAAAACAAAAAGGTTTGTAACGCTGGATTGGCTTCCCCTACTTCCCCTAAGAGAAAATGAGAAATACCTTTTATTTCATACTAATCTCTCGATACATAATTGAATCTTTTGAAAAAAGAACAATACAAAAATTTTTCATATCGAATTCGAAGTGCCATGCTATTATTACTTAATATTCATATGGCGAAGGCATAGTTTTCTTTTTTCTCTCAAATAAAAAAACCTCATTGGCGCCAAGCGTGAGGGAATGCTAAACGTTTGGTAATTGCTCCCCCAATCAGGAGAAAAGATCCCATTGACGCGGCTAATCCCATGCATATTGTATGGACCTCTGGTCGAACAAACTGCATAGTATCGTAAATAGCTAATCCAGATATTACCCAGCCGCCAGGAGAGTTTATAAACAAATAGAAATTTTTGGCAGCATCCTCAAGACTGAAATATATCATAAGACCAATAAGTTGATTTGAGATCTCGCTATCAACTTCTTGCCCTAAAAAAAGTACTCTTTCTTGATAAAGTCGGTTGAGTGGGGGCAAATTGTATCCCCTAGGAACCGTACATGGACCTTTTGATGCATACGGTTCAAAAAATCTCGAAAAAAGAATCAATGTATCAATGTATAGATTCCAGCCCACCTTTCCTTTTTCTTATGCTTTTTAATAGTAGTTTTTTCAAACTTTTAATGAAAGGCTTTTCTTAAATTTTTCAATAACGACGGGTTTTTACTTATTTTCTTTTTTTTTTGAGAATGGAAAAAAGTCAATAAACTTATCGAATTAACTTCTCGTTGATGTATTGTTTCATCGAGATTCAATCGAAATCACGATGGTGTTTTCTTGTTCCTGAATGGGCCTATTTCATCTTTTTAGGTTTATGCTCTACTCCGGGTAAGGATCTGCCCGATTTTGATTTGCACATATAGGACAAATCTTCTCATTACCATTTCTTTTTGTTATGACTTTCGAAATAACAAACAAGAATCGTTTATCATAGACATTTCTATTTATATAAATAGAAACATATAAACTAAAAAATTGGGTTTTTTCAAAACGGAGCCTGGATACTTCATTTTTTTAATCCAACAAAAGCCAACCATAAATCATTCTAATTAATACTAGAACTATGAATTCCCCCAAACAATGCATCTAATTGCACTTCACACTCCAATTTTTGGATGATTCAATTTCTCTGTTTGAGGCGAAACGGAGGATATCTCAATCGGGGAAGAGAACGGGTAAATCCCATATGACCCAATATATTTGACAAGTCGCACTATATGTCAACCCAAGATGCATCGGCATCTCCAGGAATTCGGAGAGGCACTTTTGGAACACCAATAGGCATGAATTGAAAGAAAAAAGAACTAAATACTCTATTTCACTTTGATGTGGAAACGTATATGGTTTTATTAACTCTATTTTAATTTTCGAATATTGGCTTTATCATATTTATTTTATCCATAGATTCGAAAAATTCAGAAAGAAAGGCAAAACCAAGAAAGGAAATTTTTTATGAATAGGTTCTCCTAATGAAAAAATCCTAAATTAAGGATGGATGCATTTACTCATGAAAAATGGTATCAATCTCCCATTGCGTATTGGTACTCATCGAGTATAGAATAAATCTGCTTCTCATTGTTCCTACGAACAGAAAAATTGAAATATTAAATTAACCCTTGTTAGGAAATGAACAAGTGGAATCTATAGGATAATCATAGTATTATAGTCTTTGTCAATGCAATAAAGTTACGTGGTGTCTATTTTTCTTTGAGAAAGGGGTATTTTCCATGGGTTTACCTTGGTATCGTGTCCATACCGTTGTATTGAATGATCCCGGCCGGCTGATTTCTGTTCATATAATGCATACAGCTCTGGTTGCTGGTTGGGCGGGCTCGATGGCTCTGTATGAATTAGCAGTTTTTGATCCCTCTGATCCTGTTCTTGATCCAATGTGGAGACAGGGTATGTTCGTTATACCCTTCATGACTCGCTTAGGAATAACCAATTCATGGGGGGGTTGGAGTATAACTGGAGGTACTGTAACAAATCCGGGGATTTGGAGTTACGAAGGTGTAGCTGGAGCACATATTGTGTTTTCTGGTTTATGCTTTTTGGCAGCTATCTGGCATTGGGTCTATTGGGATCTAGAGATTTTTTGTGATGAACGTACAGGAAAACCCTCTTTGGATTTGCCTAAGATCTTTGGAATTCATTTATTTTTATCCGGGGTGGCTTGCTTTGGTTTTGGTGCATTTCATGTAACAGGCTTGTACGGTCCCGGAATCTGGGTGTCCGATCCTTATGGACTAACAGGAAAAGTACAACCTGTAAATCCGTCGTGGGGCGTGGAAGGTTTTGACCCTTTTGTTCCGGGAGGAATAGCTTCTCATCATATTGCAGCAGGTACATTGGGCATCTTAGCGGGTCTATTCCATCTCAGCGTTCGACCGCCACAACGTCTATACAAAGGATTGCGCATGGGAAATATCGAAACCGTACTCTCCAGTAGTATCGCGGCTGTTTTTTTTGCAGCTTTTGTAGTTGCTGGAACTATGTGGTATGGTTCAGCAACTACTCCCATCGAATTATTTGGTCCTACTCGCTATCAATGGGATCAGGGTTATTTCCAGCAAGAGATCTATCGAAGAGTTAGCGCCGGGCTAGCCGAAAATCAAAGTTTATCTGAAGCCTGGTCTAAAATTCCGGAAAAATTAGCTTTTTATGATTATATCGGCAATAATCCGGCAAAAGGAGGATTATTCAGGGCGGGTTCGATGGATAATGGGGATGGAATAGCAGTTGGATGGTTAGGGCACCCTATCTTTAGGGATAAAGAAGGACGTGAGCTTTTTGTACGTCGTATGCCTACCTTTTTCGAAACATTTCCAGTCGTTTTAGTAGACGGCGACGGAATTGTTAGAGCCGATGTCCCCTTTAGAAGGGCGGAATCGAAGTATAGTGTTGAACAGGTGGGTGTAACCGTTGAGTTCTATGGTGGTGAACTCAATGGAGTCAGTTATAGTGATCCTGTTACTGTGAAAAAATATGCTAGACGTGCTCAATTAGGTGAAATTTTTGAATTAGATCGTGCAACTTTGAAATCCGATGGTGTTTTTCGTAGCAGTCCAAGGGGTTGGTTTACTTTTGGACATGCTTCGTTTGCTTTGCTTTTCTTTTTCGGACACATTTGGCATGGTGCTCGAACCTTGTTCCGAGATGTTTTTGCTGGTATTGATCCAGATTTAGATGCTCAAGTAGAGTTTGGAGCATTCCAAAAAATTGGGGATCCAACTACAAGAAGACAGGCAGTTTGATACAAGACCGCTTTGATATCTTTCGTCTCTATTTTCTTTTTGCAGGGAATTTTAATAGGGTATTGGAGTTAATTTGAATCACCGCTTTTTAACTCTTGCTTTTTCGAGGTGATTCCCAAAAAGAATAAATATACAAAAAAGAAAAAACAAATAGGTAGGGAAGCTATAATTGTAAACCACGATCGAATCTATGGAAGCATTGGTTTATACATTCCTTTTAGTCTCGACTCTAGGAATAATCTTTTTCGCTATCTTTTTTCGAGAACCACCTAAAGTTCCAACTAAAAAGATGAAATGATTTTTCATTATCTCAATTAAAGTAATGAGCCTCTCAACATTGGGAGGCTCATTACTTCAACTAGTCCCCGTGCTCCTCGAACGGATCTCTTAGTTGTTGAGAAGGTTGCCCAAAAGCGGTATATAAGGCGTACCCGGTAAAACTGATAAGTAAACCAGATAGAAAGATGGCGACTAGGGTTGCTGTTTCCATTATGAGTATAGAATTTCAAGATCCCGACGGATCTATCATAAGATCGTTTATTTACAACGGAATGGTATACAAAGTCAACAGATCTCAATGAATACAATAAGATTTATGGCTACACAAACTGTTGAGAACAGTTCTAGATCGGGCTCAAGACGAACTAATGTAGGGAGTTTATTAAAACCATTGAATTCGGAATATGGTAAAGTAGCTCCGGGTTGGGGAACTACTCCTTTGATGGGAGTCGCAATGGCTCTATTTGCGGTATTTCTATCTATCATTTTGGAAATTTATAATTCTTCTGTTTTATTGGATGGAATTTCAATGAATTAAATCGCTAAGAACTAAAAAGCATTAATTTTTGAATAAAAAAAAATCAGTTAGAACTTGGATTTCTGTCCAATTTGGTAGTTTGATCGTGGAATTTATTTCTTTCTGTCTTTCCGGAATATGAGTGTGTGACTTGTTAAAATTGATTCTATTGATAATACAGAGATAGGTCTGTCACCTTAATATAGATGGTTCTACTTCGTCGGATATTTAGTTAATTATCTGGAACACAAACTACAATGAACTAGATTAAGAAATATTTGAACTATGATTCATACTTAATATTCGACCTCGTGCCCGGAACCCAAAAAGAATTTCAAACTATTTGAAAGAAGAAAAATCTTTCTTTTTAGTCTGAAAATATGTGATGATCCAACGGCTCTTACTCAGGGAATCCTTGGCTTAGCTTATGATTTCTTATTGAATCGTCGTGGTTCTAGTGTGAATCTGAGGTTTTAATCGAATCATAGGGTCTTAACAAGAGAATTCCTATCATAAATAAACAAAAAAGGCACATTAGAGACAAAAAAAGGATTAAAGAAAATAAATAAATAGGTAAAGAGAAGATTCAAGAGGCCTGTAAAGATTAAAGAAAGAAAATTGAGCCAACTTGATATTTTAGTATTATCACCACAAAGAAGAGCTTTTGGATTTCTTTCGTTCGTTTTGAATCGGAGATTAAGAAGTTTCAAACTTTTTATTGCATTACTTTAGAGTCCACATCCGACTATTATTTTTTTTGAATTTGGGTGTTTTTACTTGAGCTGTACGAGATGAAAGTCTCATATACGGTTCTGAGGGGGGGGGGGTTCACCTATCTCAATAAAGTCTATGATTGGTTCGAAGAACGTCTCGAGATTCAAGCGATTGCAGATGATATAACTAGTAAATATGTTCCTCCCCACGTCAATATATTTTATTGTTTAGGGGGAATTACACTTACTTGTTTTTTAGTACAAGTAGCTACGGGGTTTGCTATGACTTTTTACTATCGTCCGACCGTTACTGAGGCTTTTGCCTCTGTTCAATACATAATGACGGAAGCGAACTTTGGTTGGTTAA